CTTCTAATATTCTATCTTGGTTAATTGTAATAAATGGGTGTGATACGATGTATTTTTTAAAAAGTGATAATATATAAATACGAAATTACACATCACCAATATTGTACAATCTGTTGGTTACTGGATAATCCCGGAGTTTTATTGTTTATAGTGATTCTATTGAATTGTTAGTTACTCTAGGGCCTTAGGGGGGTTGGGGGGTTTTTCAGTTAAAAACAGAAGGGGGGGCGACTTATAGGTAAAATGTTATCTATTATGCTCTAGAAAGAGATTTATGCAATTCTTAAGTAATGTAATTTTAACACTACATTTATATTACTCAATAAGGAACGAATGTTCAACCTTCAATTATAGGGCCGTGTGCACTCTGAAATGTTCATGAAGGGAGAAAAAAAAAAGGAACCAGCTGCCCCCGTGGAGAGAACGCTCGGCTTGGGGGGTAACGAGTCGAAGGTTTAACACCATTAGTCAATGTAAGCGTCGATGAAAGTGTGCGGATTAATAAATTAATGGACCTGAAAAAGGAGGAGATGCCAGGAATAATTCACCTTTTAGGTAACAACCCTTCAATTAGGGCTCCTGACCATCAAGAACCGTTATCCTTAAGAAATAGATTGATTGGTAGGCTCTTACTACATCGAATACTTAAATTAATGATATTTGGAGTCTTGGTATATCTTTGTCCAATAATTTTGTGCTGATTATTAAATTTCCCAGCATTTATAACTATTTATGTATTCTTAAATTAGTGGTTTATGTCTACCTTAGTTTTATGTACTATTATATGTTTAATATAAATTAATGGTGTTTATACATAAAATGTTCTAAGGAATTAATAATATGCACTATATATATATATAAGGATATTTCATATATGTACCAGAAAATATTTTAACCTAGAATACCAGCTTTGGGAGCCGGCGGTGGGAGTTCGATTCTCCTTTTTCTGAGCACTAGGGAGGGGTTTAACTTCCGGCCTCCGGTTTACAAAACCGGCGCTCTAATCCTGAGCTACAAATGCAGTTTCATTTAAGAATTTTATTTTCTATTCAACCAGATATAGGTAAAGCCGTTAAAAAGATAAGGAAGTAAACAACTGATGCTAATTGACCGATTAGAATATAGGGAGGTTCTACAGGTATTCCCCCAATTCATGTTAAAATTAACATGTCTGCGACTAATATCCAAAACATAAGTTGACCAAAGGGTCGAAAGGTAAGTCCTCGTTGTTTTGATGTGTGGAGTATTGGAACTAGTATCAGCACTAAAATTGAGAATAGTAGAGCCAATACGCCCCCTAGTTTATTAGGAATTGATCGTAGGATAGCATAAGCAAATAGAAAATATCATTCTGGCTTAATGTGAGGAGGAGTGACTAAAGGGTTGGCTGGTGTGAAGTTATCAGGATCCCCAAGAATGTTTGGTGTAAATAAGGCGATTGATGTGAGGGTAATTAGTAAGGTGGCAAATCCTAGTAGGTCTTTATATGAGAAGTAGGGGTGGAATGAGATTTTGTCTGCATCAGAATTGATTCCGGCAGGGTTATTTGATCCTGTTTCATGGAGGAAGAGTAGGTGAATTATTGTTGCGGCTGCAACAATGAATGGAAGTAGGAAATGGAATGCAAAAAATCGGGTTAGAGTAGCATTGTCTACGGAAAATCCCCCTCACACTCATTGTACTAAATCATTGCCGATGTATGGTACAGCGGATATTAGGTTGGTGATAACTGTGGCTCCTCAGAATGATATTTGTCCTCAGGGTAGAACATATCCTACGAATGCAGTGGCTATTACAAGAAGCAGAAGTACTACTCCCACATTTCAAGTTTCTTTATATAGATATGACCCGTAGTAAAGTCCTCGTGCAATATGTAGGTAGATACAGATAAAAAAGAAAGATGCTCCATTAGCATGTATGTTGCGAATTAGTCAACCGTAATTTACATCCCGGCAAATGTGTGTCACTGAAGAGAATGCGGTTGCAATATCTGAGGTATAATGTATTGCTAGAAATAATCCTGTAAGGATTTGGGCAATTAAGCATAATCCTAGTAAGGATCCGAAGTTTCATCATACAGAGATGTTTGATGGTGCAGGTAGATCCACAAGGGCGTCGTTGGCGATTTTAAGGATAGGGTGAGTTTTTCGAAGGTTGGCCATTAGGGTTTTTATAGTTGAATTACAACGGTGGTTTTTCAAGCCATTAGTCCTGGTTAAAATCCTGGTAAAAACTATGACTTATTTAATATTCTTATTATTAATAGGGTTGATTTTTGGTTTAATTGCGGTAGCTTCTAACCCCTCTCCATATTTTGCTGCTTTAGGGCTAGTAGTTGTGGCTGGCATGGGTTGCGGGGTTATAGTAAGTTTTGGAGGGCCTTTTTTATCTTTAGTTTTATTCTTAATTTATTTAGGAGGGATGTTAGTTGTTTTTGCATATTCTGCTGCTCTAGCTGCTGAGCCATACCCTGAAAGTTGGGGTGATTGGTCGGTTGCAATTTATGGGGTTTTATACTTTATAGGGGTGGTTTTAGTCCTATCTTATTTTTACGGGGGATGGTATGAGAGTTCTTGGGTACCTGTAGATGAATTATCAGGTCTGTCACTGTTTCGAGGGGATATATCTGGGGTGGCCTTGATGTATTCTTCAGGAGGTTGGGTTTTAGTTATCAGTGCTTGGGTTCTCTTGTTAACTTTATTTGTTGTGTTAGAGTTAACACGGGGTCTTGCTCGTGGGACACTTCGAGTAGTTTAAATTAACAGTGCTATGGCTAGGGTGAAAGTTAGAATAAAGAGTATTAAATAAATTTTAATAACTCCTTTTTGGGTATTACTTGTGGTTGTGATAAGGGGTATATTTAGGGTTGTTGTGGCTTTAGGGCCAATTTTTTCTAATCATGTTGTGTCAATAGTTTGAGAGGCAATGTTTTGTCCTAGTTGTAGGGAAAGTTTTATAGGCAACCGGTGAATAATGGATGGGTAGAAACCTAATATGTTAGAAAATGAGTGAGGGGTTTGTTTGGGGGTGATATTTAATTGTTTTGATGTATTGTGAGCTATTTCTAGAGCTGTAATCAGTCCAATTACTGTTACAATTAGGGCGGCTATTTTGGTATAATATGGTATGGTCATAATGGGGGTTTTTATAGGTGTTATATTTGATGTAATGATTAGGCCTGCGATAATGCTTCCTCAAGCTAATCGTTTGATAGGGTTGATTACTGGTTTACTATTTTCATTAATTGGTGATAAAGGGTTGAATCGTGGGTAGCCCATATTTACATAATAAATAATTCGTAGGCTGTAAACTGCTGTAAATGAAGTGGCGATTAAAGTTAATAAGAGGGCTCAGGCGTTTAAGTATGAGGTGTTTATGGATTCAATAATAGCATCTTTTGAGAAAAATCCGGCTAAAAAAGGGGTTCCTGTTAAGGCTAGGCTGCCCAAGGTTAATGAGGATGAGGTGAAGGGGGTAAGAAAGTGCATTCCGCCTATTTTTCGGATATCTTGCTCATCGTTTAGGCTGTGGATCAATGAACCTGAGCATAAAAATAACATTGCTTTAAAGAAAGCATGGGTGCAGATATGAAGGAAGGCTAATTGGGGTTGATTAAGACCAATTGTAACTATTATTAAACCAAGTTGGCTAGATGTTGAAAATGCTACAATTTTTTTAATATCATTTTGTGTTAGCGCGCAGATAGCTGTAAATAAAGTGGTTAATGCTCCTAGACAAAGGCATGTTGTTAGGATGGTTGAGTTATTTTCTATTAAAGGGCTTATTCGAATTAGTAAAAAAATTCCTGCAACAACTATTGTGCTTGAGTGTAGTAGGGCAGAGACCGGTGTGGGACCCTCTATAGCTGAGGGTAATCATGGGTGTAAACCAAATTGGGCTGATTTTCCTGTTGCAGCTAGGACTAATCCTAGTAATGGCAGGGTAAGATTTTTATCTTCAGCTAGTGTGAATATTTGGTTAATTTCTCAAGAATTCAGGTTTATGGCAATTCAGGCTATAAACAAGATTAGTCCGATATCTCCAATTCGGTTGTATACGACTGCTTGGATAGCGGCTACGTTGGCATCCGCTCGCCCATATCATCATCCGATTAATAGGAAAGATATAATGCCTACTCCTTCTCAGCCAATAAATAGTTGAAATATGTTATTTGAAGTTACTAGGATTAGTATGGCGATTAGAAATATCAAAAGGTATTTAAAGAATCGGTTTATAACAGGGTCAGAGTGTATGTATCAGGATGCAAATTCTAGAATAGATCATGTAACATATAGGGCTACAGGAGTAAAAATTACTGAGTACAGGTCGAATTTAAAGCTAATATTGATATCAAAAGTTGTTGTATTTATTCAAGATCAGGTAGTAATAATGGTTTCTAAGCCTTCATTAATAAATAGTATCAATGGTAGTAGGCTAATTATAAAGCATATTTTAACTGAATTTTTAACTCATGAGATTGATCAGTCAGAGGGGTATGATTTGGTTGTTATTGTCGAGATTAAGGGTGTTGTTAGGAGTGTAAAGATTATTAGTAAGCTTGAAGATATTATTAATGAGGTGGAATGCATAACTACTGCTTGGATTTGCACCAAGGGTTTTTGGTTCCTAAGACCAACGGATTAACTAGTATCCTTCAGAAGTCTCGAGTGAGCTTTGGGGTTAAACCAAAGGGGCAAAAATTAGCAGTTTATGTTGTCTTCGGACCTCTCTCGGTGGATAAAAGGACTTTAACCTTTATTTTTAGAATCACAATCTAATGTTCTTTTTAAACTATACCTACATAAAATTCAACCTCACAATAGCTCAGGTTTTAAGATTAGGAGAATTAATGGGGTAAGGTGAAGTACTATGATTAAGTGTTCTCGGGAGTGTGATGGTTCTATGTGGAGTAGGTGGTTTGTTAATGGGCCCCGTTGGGTTATGAGGAACAGGTATAATGAATATCCCGCAGTGATCAGTGTCCCAAGGCCTGTAAGGATTAAGGTCCACGGTGATCAGTTAAACAAGGATGAAATAATTATTAATTCTCCTATTAGATTAGGTAGGGGAGGTAAAGCTATATTTGCTAAGCTAGCAGTAAATCATCATGTGGCTATTAGAGGTAAGACTATTTGTAGGCCTCGTGCTAACAGTATTGTTCGGCTATGAGTTCGTTCGTAGTTTGTATTTGCTAAGCAGAAGAGTGCTGATGAAGTAAGTCCATGTGCAATTATTAATACTAATGCTCCGGTAAAACCTCAGGGGGTTTGAATGAGGATGCCTGTTGTGACCAATCCTATGTGGCTTACTGAAGAGTAGGCGATTAGGGATTTTAGGTCATTTTGTCGTAAGCAGATTAATCCAGTTATAATAATTCCTCACAAGGCTAGAATTATGAAAGGGTAACTTAGTTGTTTGGATAAGGGCTCTAAAATGTTTATTATACGCATTATACCATACCCCCCTAATTTTAGTAGGACTGCGGCAAGGATTATAGATCCTGCAATTGGTGCTTCAACATGAGCTTTGGGTAATCAAAGATGGACTCCGTAAAGGGGCATTTTTACAAGAAAAGCTAGTAAACATCCTGTTCATCATAACTTATCGCCTAGATGGATAAGGTTTAAAGGGTTAGAAAATTGTAGAGTTAATATTGACAAAGAACCTGTTTTATTTTGAAGCATTAGTAGTGCAACGAGTAACGGAAGAGACCCCGCTAGGGTATAAAACAGGAAGTAGGTGCCTGCATTTAGTCGTTCTGTTTGATTGCCCCATCGGGTGATAATTAATAGGGTTGGGATTAGTGTGGCTTCAAATATTACATAAAATATAATTAGTTCTGTGGCACTGAATGCTAGAATAAGGAATATTTGTAAGGATGTAAGTAGTGAGATATATAGTCGTTGTCGATTAATGGGGTCGTTGGTCGTGTGGTTTTGGCTGGCAAGAATTATTAATGGAAGAAGTCAGCATGTAAGAATTAATAGCGGGGTTGACAGTGGATCTGTAGCTATTGATCCGCTTAGGTTTGATCAAGCGGTCTCAGATGGTCAAATAAGTCAGGTTAAAGCAGATAAAGCAATAATAAGACTATGTGTCAATGTGGAGGGCCACAGTCATTTTTTAGGGGTAAGTCATGTTGTGGGGATAAGCATAATTGTTGGAATAAGGATTTTTAACATTGTAAGATGTTTAAGGCTTGGAGACGGTCTGTCCCATGTGTGCGGGAAGTTGCTACAAGTAGGGCAAGTCCGGCGCTTGCTTCACATGCTGAAAAAGCAAGTATTAATATAGGGGTGGGGGAGAAGTTAATTGAGTTTAATTGTAGTGTTCATAAGGATAGGGCAACATATAATGATAATATTATTCCCTCTAAGCATAAGAGGGCGGAGAGTAAGTGATTTCGGTGAAAAGTTAATCCTATGAGTCCTAGGATAAATGTTGTTGAGAAAGCAAAATGCACAGGTGTCATAAAACGATCGCGGATTTTAACCGCGTGCTTTTGAGCCGAAATCAAGTGTTTTAATTATACTAACCGTTTATTCAGCTCATTCTAGGCCGCCTTGGATTCACTCATAAATTAATCCTAGTGTTAGTAGAATGACAACTGATGATGCTCATATAAATGTATAGAAGGGGGATATTAATTGTATACCTCATGGAAGTGGGAGGAGAAGTGCAATTTCTAGATCAAATAAAAGAAATAAAATTGCTACTAAGAAAAATCGTAATGAGAATGGAAGTCGGGCTGAGCCTAGGGGGTCGAAACCACATTCGTAGGGGGATAATTTCTCTGTATCTGGATTTATTTGGGGTAGTCAGAATGAGATTAGAGCTAATAAAATAGAAAGGGTGGTTGTAATTAGTATAATTGTGATTAATAAGTTCATTATCTTTTCTTGGATTTTAACCAAGACCAGGTGATTGGAAGTCACTTATACTTCTTAGTACTAAAAAGATAAGATCCTCATCAATAAATTGAGACATAAAGGAATAATCATACGACATCAACAAAATGCCAGTATCATGCAGCGGCTTCAAATCCAAAGTGGTGTTGTGATGTGAAATGGTATTGAATTTGTCGGATTAAGCAAATTGCTAGAAATGTAGATCCAATAATAACATGTAATCCGTGGAAGCCTGTTGCTACAAAAAATGTTGATCCATAAACACCATCTGCAATTGTGAAGGGGGCTTCATAATACTCTATTGCTTGAAGAAATGTAAAGTAAAAGCCTAGAATAATAGTTAAGGTAAGTGAGTGAATAGCTTGTTTTCGCTCACCTTCTATAATGCTATGGTGAGCTCAAGTTACTGTGACACCGGAGGCAAGTAGGACTGCTGTATTAAGAAGAGGTACTTCAAAAGGATCAAGTGTAATAACTCCAGAAGGGGGTCAGCAACCGCCTAATTCCGGGGTTGGAGCTAGGCTGGAGTGATAAAAAGCTCAGAAGAAGCCCAGAAAAAAGAAGACTTCTGAGGTAATAAATAAGATTATGCCATATCGTAATCCTTTTTGAACAGGGGGAGTATGATGACCTTGAAATGTTCCTTCTCGGACAATGTCACGTCATCATTGGATTATTGTTAGAAGTAGTAAAATTAATCCAATTGTTATTAAAACAGTTGAATTAAAATGGAATCAAATAGCTAACCCTGAAGTTATTAGAAGGGCTGCAATTGCACCTGTAAGGGGCCAGGGGCTTGGGTCTACTATGTGGTATGCATGTGCTTGATGTGCCATTAAACGTTTTCTTGTAGGTAAAGGCTTAGTAGTAGGACAAAAACATAGGCTTGAATTATAGCAACGGCTACTTCCAACAATGTAAGTAGAAATAGTAAGATTGTTGTTAATAATGCCACTGTGGGTATAAGAGGTATAAGAACAAATGCTGCTGTTGCGATAAGTTGAATTAGTAGGTGTCCTGCAGTTAAATTTGCTGTAAGTCGGACGCCTAAGGCGATAGGTCGGATAAATAAACTGATTGTTTCAATGACAATGAGTACAGGGATTAGTGGTACCGGTGTGCCTTCTGGTAGTAAGTGACCTAAGGAGTGTGTGGGTTGATTTCGTATTCCGATAATAACAGTTGCTAATCATAAGGGTACAGCTAGGCCTATGTTTAAGGATAGTTGAGTTGTAGGGGTAAAGGTATAGGGAAGTAATCCAAGTATGTTTAAGGAAATTAGGAAGATCATTAAGGATGCAAAAATTAGTGCTCATTTATGGCCTGCTGTGTTTAAAGGGAGAAGAAGTTGTTTTGTAAATAAGTTAATGAATCAGTTTTGTAGTGTAAGTATGCGGTTATTTATTCAACGAGAAGAAGGGGTGGGGAAAATAATTCAAGGAATTATAATAGCTAAAGCTATTAAAGGAATACCTAGAAATATGGGACTAATAAATTGGTCAAAAAAGCTTAATGTCATTGTCAGTTTCAAGGGGTTGTTTCTAATGTTTTAGTACTTAAAACATTTGGTTCATTAGGGTACTTATGTGCTATAATTTTGGGCGGAATAATGGTAGTAAAGACTAATCATGTAAATAATAAAATTATTAATCAAGGTGAGGGATTTAATTGAGGCATGTCGCTAAGGGTGGTCGGGAGTCACCAATTTTTAGCTTAAAAGGCTAACGCTGAGGTCCTATTTAGCTTCTTAACGAGGCGTCTTCTAGTATAAGTGATGATCAATTTTCAAATTGTTGTAATGGTACTGCTTCTACTACAATAGGTATGAAGCTGTGGTTTGCACCACAGATTTCTGAACATTGTCCGTAAAATACCCCTGGTCGTGATGTAATAAAAGCTGTTTGGTTTAATCGTCCTGGTACTGCGTCTATTTTAACTCCTAAAGAAGGTACTGCTCATGAATGAAGTACATCTTCTGCGGATACTAATACTCGGATTGGTGATTCAACTGGGATTACTATGCGATGGTCTGCTTCTAATAGTCGGAATTGGCCTGGTGTAAGGTCTTGGGTTGGGATCATGTATGAATCAAAGGCTAAATCTTCATAATCGGTATATTCATAACTTCAGTATCATTGATGGCCAACTGCTTTAATTGTGAGGTGGGGGTCATTTACTTCATCTATAAGATAAAGGATTCGTAGTGATGGAAGGGCAATCAGGATAAGAATAATCGCAGGGAGAACAGTTCAGATAATTTCAATTTCCTGAGAGTCTAGTAAGAATTTGTTTGTTAATTTAGTAGTAACTATAGCTACGATGATATAAAGCACTAGGGTGCTAATCAGGAATACAATTATTAATGCATGATCATGAAAATGAAGTAGTTCTTCTATTACAGGGGATGCTGCGTCTTGAAAACCTAGTTGTGAGGGGTAAGCCATTATTAAAGATATGTAGGGGTTTAACCAACAACTCTGCCTTGACAAAGCAGTATTATATTTTACTAATATCTTAAGTTAGTTAAATAAAGAAAGTGACAGAACGGTTTTGTGGGTGGCTTGAAACCATTTTATGGGGGTTCAACTCCCTCCTTTCTCGTTTAATTATTTGTTTGTACTTGAACAAAAGCAGGCTCTTCAAATGTGTGATATGGTGGAGGACATCCGTGTAGTCATTCAATGTTTGTTGAGACTAATTCAACTATTAATACTTCTCGTTTAGCAGCAAATGCTTCTCAAATAATGAATAGGAACATAATTACGGCGATTAAGGATACAAGTGATCCAATAGAAGAGATAGTATTTCATAGTGAGTATGCATCTGGGTAATCAGAGTATCGTCGGGGTATACCAGCTAGCCCTAAGAAGTGCTGAGGGAAGAATGTTAAATTTACACCTGCAAATATTACACCAAAGTGAATTTTAGTTCAAGAGCTGTGGAGGGTGTAACCTGTAAATAAGGGGAATCAGTGTACGAATCCTGCTATAATTGCAAATACAGCGCCTATTGATAAAACGTAGTGGAAGTGGGCAACTACATAATAAGTGTCGTGTAGGACAATATCTAAAGAGGAGTTTGCTAACACAATACCTGTTAATCCTCCAACAGTAAACAGGAAGATAAAGCCTAGAGCTCATAGTAAAGGAGTCTCCCATTTAATAGAACCCCCATGAAGTGTGGCTAATCAGCTAAATACTTTTACGCCTGTGGGGATAGCGATAATTATTGTTGCTGAGGTGAAATATGCTCGGGTATCTACGTCTATCCCTACCGTAAACATGTGGTGGGCCCAGACAATGAACCCTAAAAGCCCGATTGCTATTATTGCTCAAACTATTCCTATATAGCCGAAAGGTTCTTTTTTACCGGAGTAGTAGGCTACAATGTGGGAGATTATACCGAAACCTGGGAGGATAAGAATATAGACTTCAGGATGTCCGAAGAATCAGAATAGGTGTTGATAAAGGATAGGATCTCCCCCTCCAGAAGGGTCAAAGAATGTTGTGTTTAAGTTTCGGTCTGTGAGAAGCATGGTGATCCCTGCTGCTAGCACAGGTAGTGATAGTAAAAGTAGAACTGCGGTTACTAAAACTGCTCATACAAACAATGGTGTTTGATATTGTGAAATTGATGGGGGTTTTATGTTAATAATAGTAGTGATAAAGTTAATAGCCCCTAGAATTGATGAAACACCTGCTAAATGAAGAGAAAAGATTGTCAAGTCTACAGAGGCCCCAGCATGGGCTAAATTGCCTGCTAGTGGGGGGTAGACGGTCCAACCTGTTCCTGCTCCAGCTTCTACTCCTGAGGAAGCAAGGAGGAGAAGAAAAGAAGGTGGTAATAATCAAAAGCTCATATTATTTATTCGAGGAAAGGCTATATCAGGGGCTCCGATTATTAAGGGAACCAATCAATTACCAAAACCCCCAATTATAATAGGTATAACCATAAAGAAAATTATTACAAAAGCATGAGCAGTTACGATAACATTATAGATTTGATCATCCCCTAGTAAAGCTCCTGGTTGACTTAGTTCTGCTCGAATTAAAAGGCTGAGTGCAGTGCCGACTATTCCGGCTCAAGCACCAAATACTAAGTATAGGGTGCCGATGTCTTTGTGATTAGTTGAGAAAAATCATCGTGTGATTGCCACAGGTAAGATGGCTGAGTAAGCGGTGGATTGTAACCCCACATACAGAGGTTTAAGCCCTCTTCATACCAAGCCCCGAGGTGTCATACATATAAGATTGCAAATCTTAAGTAGCCGATTAATTTTTGCCGGGGCTTTCCCCCGCCTTTCCGCCCTTTAAGGCGGGGGAAAGTAGATGGATGCTCACTGGTTAGAGTGTCTAGCTGTTAACTAGGAAATTGTAGGATCGAGGCCTTCCCATCTAGTAAGGCTTTAGCTTAATTAAAGTGTCTGTTTTGCATACAGTAGATGTGGGTTAATCACCTGCAAGTCTTAACAAGAGTTAGAGGATTTTCACTTCTACTTAAGGCTTTGAAGGCCTTTGGTCTTTTATTAACCTAAACTCTTAGTTAATAATGGTTATTAAACTAGGTATAAGAGGGAATAGTATTAATGATATAATTGTTGAGACTGATAAGTGAATGGTGAGTTGTTTAGTGTTGAATCGTCATTGGCTGGTTATAGGGGTGGTGTTGGGTGATAAGGTTAGTGTTATGGCATATGAAAGTCGTAGGTAGAAGTAAAGGCTTAGTAAAGCAGAAAGTGCTGTGATTGTTGCAATTGTATTTAATTCTTGTTTTGTTAATTCGGATAGGATTATTCATTTCGGGCCAAATCCTGTAAGGGGTGGTAATCCTCCTAGTGATAAAAGGATGAGGGGGGCTAGTGCGGTGATTGTAGGGGATTTTGATCATGATGTTGCTAGTGTATTAATAGAAGTTGATTTGTTTAGTTTGAATAGATTGAAGATAGAGAATGTTATGAAGATGTAGATTACAAGAGTAAATAGTGTTAGTGAAGGTGAGAATTGTAATACAAGGACTATCCATCCAATATGGGCAATTGATGAGTAGGCTAGGATTTTTCGTAGTTGTGTTTGGTTTAAACCTCCTCAACCTCCTACTATGGTAGATATGATAGCTATCGTGATTAGTAGGGGGTTGTTTAGGTTAATTTGTATTAGTAAGCAGAAGGGGGCTAGTTTTTGTCATGTAGATATAATTAATCCTGTAGTAAGGTCAAGTCCTTGAAGTACTTCTGGTAATCATGTGTGAAGAGGTGCTATGCCAATTTTTAAGGCTAGTCCTAATATTATAATGGTTGAAGGTACTGGATGAGATAGTTCTGTGATGCTTCATTGCCCTGTGATTCAGGCATTAGTAGAGCTGGCAAAAAGGATTATTGCTGCGGCTGTAGCTTGAGTGAGGAAATACTTTGTGGAGGCTTCTACGGATCGTGGGTGGTGGTGTTGTGCTATTAGAGGAATAATTGCGAGTGTATTAATTTCTAATCCTATTCATGCTATTAGTCAGTGTGAGCTTATGAATGTGATTGTAGTGCCTAAGCCTAAAGCCAGGAGAAAAATTGATATAATATAAGGGTTCATTAGTAAGGGGAGGATTTTAACCTACATTTTTGGGGTATGGGCCCAAAAGCTTTATTTAGCTGACTTTACTTTAGGAAGTGGTGTAGTGGGAAGCACTAAGAGTTTTGATCTCTTAAGTGGGGTTCGAATCCTCTCTTTCTAAGGAATTAGAGGGATTTTAACCCTCGTAAAGCACTCTATCAAAGTGGTCCTTTAGTTCTCAGGCATAATTCCTTTATATATGTGGGGGAAGTCCTGCTAATGCAAGAGGTGTTGATAAATGTCAAATAATTAAAGCAAGGGTAAGTGGTAAGAAATTTTTTCAGATAAGATGTATTAGTTGATCGTATCGGAAGCGGGGGTATGAGGCTCGAACCCATAAAAATACTGTTGATAGCAGGGTTGCTTTTATTATAAGATTGATTGTTGTAAGTTCAGGTAAGGAGGGGATGTGGGATGCTCCTAGAAATAGGATTGTTGATAGTGTATTTATGAGTAAAATATTGGCATATTCTGCTAGGAAAAATAGTGCGAAAGGTCCTCCTGCATATTCAACATTAAATCCTGAGACAAGTTCTGACTCTCCTTCTGTTAAATCAAATGGTGCTCGATTTGTTTCAGCTAGTGTGGAGATATATCATATTGCTGCTAAAGGTCATGTGGGGACGATTAGTCATAAGCTTTCTTGTGTGATACCAAATGATTGTAGTGTGAAGTTACCAGTGAAAATAATTAATGCTAATAGGATTAACCCTAGGCTTACTTCATAAGAAATGGTTTGGGCTACGGCTCGTAATGCTCCAATTAATGCATATTTTGAGTTTGATGCTCACCCTGATCCTAGGATTGAGTAAACTGCAAGGCTTGATAGCGCTAAGATAAGTAGTATTCCTAGGTTGATATTAACGACAGGGTGGGGTATAGGCAATGGAGCTCATAGTATAAGGGCTAGTGTTAATGCTAATATAGGGGTGGCTAGGAACAAAATTGGGGAGGATGTGGAGGGTTTTACTGGTTCTTTAATAAATAGTTTTACCCCATCTGCGATTGGTTGAAGTAAGCCAAAAGGTCCTACGATATTAGGTCCTTTTCGGTGTTGTATATAACCTAGTACTTTTCGTTCCAATAAGGTTAAGAAAGCAACAGCTAGTAGTACAGGGATGATATATATTAAAGGGTTAATAATTTGTGTTAAAATTATGGTAGTCATAGTTGAGGAGAGGATTTGAACCTCTGTTCAAAGGGCTTAGGTCTTTTGCAATAACCGGATTCTGCCACCTTAACATATAGTTATATTCTAGGGTTTTTTGTGTTGTTTAAACCTTTAATATTTTTTCAAGGGTTAAAAAGTGGGCTTGTTTTAAAACATAGGCCCATCCTTCTTGGTCCTTTCGTACTGAAGAAGGCCACATACATAGATAGAAACTGACCTGGATTACTCCGGTCTGAACTCAGATCACGTAGGACTTTAATCGTTGAACAAACGAACCCTTAATAGCGGCTACACCATTAGGATGTCCTGATCCAACATCGAGGTCGTAAACCCTCTTGTCGATAGGGACTCTCAAAGAGGATTGCGCTGTTATCCCTGGGGTAACTAGGTTCGTTGATCGGTTATTGCCGGATCTATAGGTCAAATATTTTGGTACTTAGAAATGACATTCTTGGGTATAAGGTTTTTACCTCATTCCTCACGGAGGTTTTATTTTGCTCCGCGGTCGCCCCAACTAAAGACTTAGGATGAGGTTATTGTTTTAGTTACCTTTTATATGGTGTTATTGTTTAATAATTCATCTATTTGTCTGAAGCTCCACAGGGTCTTCTCGTCTTATGGGTCAATTCCCGCTTCTGCACGGGAAGATCAATTTCATTAACTGGGGTGAGGAGACAGTTTAGCCCTCGTTATGCCATTCATACAGGTCTTTATTTAAAAGACAAGTGATTGCGCTACCTTTGCACGGTCAAAATACCGCGGCCGTTAAACTTATGGTCACAGGGCAGGCGGGACCTCTTATTCATTGTGTTATGCAAGAGGCGGTGTTTTTGGTAAACAGGCGAGGCTAGTGTTATTATGTTTGCCGAGTTCCTTCTCATCCTTTTAGTTTATCCTGGTTAGCAATCCGGTGTAGGGTTGATGGTTTTTATTGTTGTTTTTTCTTGTTCTTTGTTTTTACAACATTGCCCTCTGGTAATAGGGGTCATTAAATTTCGGTGTTAGTTCGATCCGAGGCACACTTTTGCTAAAGGAGAGAATCTTAACTTCTCTTATTACTCATATTAACATTATCATTTTCATGTATTATGAAAAGGCCTGATGATTTTAGGGGTTTTAGAATATTTATCTGAATTAAAAGTTTAAATAGTGCTTGAGCTTTAACGCTTTCTATCATGGTGGCTGCTTTCAGGCCCACTAAGGCATGTGTACTTTATTGTTTTTGATCTTTTACCTCACTATAAGGTTGTGTCCTATGTCAAAAGAGCTGTACCCCTTTTGACTAACTCTATATTATTATTTAGCTGAGTCTATTCATTTAAATTTTAGGTGAATTAGGGTATAATATAGGCTGAACTTTTATTCATTTTTCAGGCAACCAGCTATAACCAAGCTCGTTTGGTTTATCACCTCTACTCGGAGCTCATTCCAACCTTTTGCCACAGGTACGGATTTGTCCATTATGTTTTGACTGTCTCGGAGTAGCTCGCTTAGTTTCGGGGTAGCAAACTAAAGATCTCTTTGCTTGAGGTATCTTGTTAAACCATGATGCAAAAGGTACAAGATCTAATCTTTGCTATTATATACTTAAATTACTTGTTTAATTTCTCTTTCAGCTTTCCCTTGCGGTACTAGTTTTGTAGCTTCATTTTTCCTTTTCAGTCTCCCTTACTAGGGTTATAGAATGTTTTAATATTGTTTTTTAGGGTGTTAGGGGTTATTTTTAGTTTTTGTTTGAATTTAGTGTTTGAGCTAGCATATGGGTATCAGAGCAGTTCTATTTGCAAGAACAACTTCTCGGTGTAAGTGAGATGCTTTAACTATTTCAGCTATGCTCTGGTATTCCAAGCACACCTTCCGGTACACTTACCATGTTACGACTTGCCTCCCCTTGTATTTATTTAGGTTTTAATTAATTGTAGTTATATTATTGGGGAGAGTGACGGGCGGTGTGTGCGCGCTTTAGAGCCAATTTCAGATGAACACTCTATTTTCTTCTTACTGCTAAATCCTCCTTTAGGTTTATGTTTCAATATACCATCCGTATTCATTAATAAATGAGTGTAGCCCATTTCTTTCCCTATTATAAACTACACCTCGACCTGACGTTTTGGGTTGTTACTAATTCTGCTCACTGTTGTTCTCTCATAAGGTAAGCTGACGACGGCGGTATATAGATTGATTAGGCAAAATAGGGTGAGGTTTAACGGGGGTTATCAGTTATAGAACAGGCTCCTCTAGGTGGGTGTAAAGCACCGCCAAGTCCTTTGGGTTTTAAGCTAAAGCTCGTAGTACCCTGGCGAGTATGATGTAATTAAAATACTTTTGTTTAAGACTATGCATAGTGGGGTATCTAATCCCAGTTTGTTTCATAGCTTTCGTGGGTTCAGTTTTGTAAAGTCACTTTCGTAAATGAGCTTCATACCTTCGGGTGCGTATAACAGCTTGGAAGATGTTTAACTTTAGTTATTTAATACTTAACCACTCTTTACGCCGATTTCTATTATCTTGAGTCTCTCGTATAACCGCGGTGGCTGGCACGAGTTTTACCGGCTCTAAAAACCTTAACTAAGTCAAGTTTACACTTATGGCTTAATGTTTATCACTGCTGAATTCCCTTGGGGGTGTGGCTAAGCAAGGTGTTATGGGCAATTATATGTACCTGATACCAGCTCCTTGATCTCATAAGAGGGTTAAGGGCATTCTCACGGGGGTGCGGATGCTTGCATGTGTAAGTTTGGTTATAAATAATAGTAAAGCTAGGACCAAGCCTTTGTGCTTTCGGAACTTTCTAGGGTTCATAATAACATCTTCAGTGTTATGCTTTAAGATTTAAGCTACGATGGC